AAGCGGGTTGTATTTATTAAACATGTGTAGCTATCTTCTATATATTCGTCTCCCCTTTTATTCTTTTATTGCTGTTCTATTCGGGGCAGCATGGGCGGGGGTCTATCCAAATTTAGACTTTTTTTCGTCAATCGATTCAATGAAAAATTGAAGTACGATATTTTCTGAGAATTCCCTATCGGCACCCTATATTTGAATATCCGATTCTATATCTGGGATTATATATGTTCTGGTTCCAGAGTTTACTTTACATATATAAATTTTTTTTATATAATATAAATATATATAAATAATATATAATTATAATCGAAATTGAGAAAAATGGAAATTAAGAAAAATTTTTTGATTGAAAAGAATCAACAATAATTAGTTATTATTTTGACTTTCTTATGTCATTAGGGAAACATAATTTAAGATCGAAATCTAAAAATCATTCATGAATTCGCAGTCAAGCCACAAGTCAATAGTTAATGGTTCAAAATTATTATGAATTTTTTTTGTGAAAGAAATTTTCCCTTTCAATAGAAAGGATAGGGGAAGTTTTTAGGTATTGTGTATTTTGTGATACTATACAATCAATCGAAGGGTTGGATCTAATAAAAAAAGGGAATGGTTTCTTTTGGTTAAGGCAAACAGGATTCAAGATGTCAGTCCAAAAAAAGAAGTTCAGTAATCCAATACACCTCAAACCAAAAAGGGGGTAATATTGTCATCTATTTTTTTTGGCGACATGGCCGAGCGGTAAGGCGGAGGACTGCAAATCCTTTTTTCCCCGGTTCAAATCTGGGTGTCGCCTGGTCAACAAAAGACCTGAAATCCCTTCTTTTTTTTGATATAACTCACCGAAATCTTCGCCAGCATAGGGGGAGGGGGGCTGTTGATACCCCCTTGATTCGAAGCATATGGAGATTCTCAAAAGATCTGTAACTTTTTTTTGATAGGAGTCAAAAAAAGATTTTCGTACTATGAAGGGAGCCGAGAAGTCTTGATAGCCCTTCCACTACTAATGGAATATTTACTGACTGGGCCTTGAATTAGATAACCAAAAGGGAGTCTAACTGTTACTTATTGTGGAGAAACAACTTTGGTCTACAAACTCCCGAATGTCTTTGAATACTCAGATATTCGATCAATATTTGATTGTCAAATTCAGTTTTTAGAAAAAAAAACTGCCAAAAAAACTTCTGTTCAGTAACCCCTAGTCAAGAATATAATCGACTGTCTCCCCATTTTTTCACAGAGACGAAATAGAGAAAATGGGAAATAAAGAAAATGGGAAATAAAGAAAATAGAGGTATGTGTGTGATAGATAATGATTTACCTTGGTTATATAGATATAGTTTTTATTCCGTTTTTTTATGAATGAATTATGAAGGTTAACAAAAGAATAGATCTTTTTATTCCTACATGCTATAGCTATATTAGTAAGACTCCCTTGTCCACGGGGGTCGTTGCATATTTTGCTTGTACTTAATCTTTCCCAATTCGACTAGAAATCATAATGATCAGAAAATTTGTATTAAGAATTTCTTATAAATTAAATGCATTTATTGGATTGGTTCATTAAATAAAGAATTGGGAGTAAGAATCCCCTTTTGACTATGCACCCTGGATTTCACTATTATTAGTGAACAAGAATGGAATAATTCCTTCATATTCAGATAGGGGACATAATTCACATGGATATAGTAAGTCTCGCTTGGGCTGCTTTAATGGTAGTCTTTACATTTTCCCTTTCACTCGTCGTATGGGGGAGAAGTGGACTTTAGAAGTACTATTAATGTAATTACGGTAAGGAATCAAACTTTCTCAATTGTTTTTTGGATTTATGCTTTATCGACATCGACTCATTTCATATCATGGTTCAAGTGTTACAAATCGGTAGGGTTTACTACTCCTTTTCGAAATTGGAAGAAGTTCCCATACTCCTTTCTGTTAGCGATTTAATCAAATACTTTTTTGGTTTGGAATGCTAAAAAAAAATGACTGGTTTTTTTTTATGAAATTAATGGGAGCCCTGTCCGTAGACTTTTTACTTCTTTGATTTTCTTTTTTTCGATAGATACTGGGATTTCGATTTGAAATAATCAGAAATCTCGGAATTCAAGCCGTAAAAGTAAGAGTTACCCCCCTTTTTTTTTTATTTCGGTCGGAATCAATACAAATCAAAAAAAGAAATCTAGCAAAGAAATAGAACTGGGGCCCTATGTATATTCTATGGATAGAATTCTATCGATATGAAGATAGATATTTTAGAAGATTGCTCTATATTAAGCCTGTATCTTTATACAGTACAACTTTATAAACTAAAAAACCACCAATCTAATAGATAATATGGTAGAAAGAAATATATCAACCTTTCTACCATATTATCAAATCTCATAGAATACTGTTGATTCTAGCCTGCGTATTTAATTGAAGATTTAAGAAACGAAATTGGAATCCTTTATTTATATTTATTTCTTAAATAATTCTCATTGATAAAGACATAAGAAGTCAAGTTTCATTCAGATTAATCGGTTTGGCTGACCGTTTTTACATATATGATAAGTAAAAAAGCAGTAGGAACTAGAATAAAGAGTGCAGTAGCAATAAATGCGAGAATATTTACTTCCATAATCTAAGTGGTTTTTACTTCGCAATAACTCGGGATTTAATCCCATAGAGATAATCAAAATTTCGCCTGTAAATTCAAGGGGATGAATTCCATCTCGATGATATTGAATCGCATCAATATTATGAATAACAAAATCTGGGCTATCAAATCACTTCGCCGTCGCGAATTAAATAGTATAACATAGGAAGATCCTTTATCCATACTCAATATAAAATTGAATTCGTAATCGAATCGAGAAATCTTTTTTTCTTTTTTTACATTCTTTCTACAACCTACCGCCTTCCTTGGACAATCAAACGATTATTCATTACCTCACAAATAACACGAATAATAAAGCTAAAGGGGGTGGTTATTTGATCTTTCTTTTTTTAATATTCTCTTTTCTTGGATTAGTACTAGCATAGATTAAAAAAAAGTTCGGTGTAAAATTGGAATGAGATAGATTAAAAAAAAGGAGTTAGTTTGAGTCATTGAGACTACCCAAAATCGGAACTAGAAAGGGAGAGAGTTTTCATCTGAAAAGTCTTTTTCCGGGTAACTCAAATTCCATTTTTTTTTGGAGTGTACAAGAAATGAATTCTAGTTGTGTATGTGCTCCCGAGAAACATATGATACTCTATTCCATTAGATAGAGGCAATAAATTGAAAGACCAGACCCAGTACGCTATCCTTTGGAATCCGGAATATGATGTTCCCAATAATTGGATTAGTCCAATTAGATCTCTCTCCCCCCAATAGGTACTAGTTGAAGTAATGAAAATTTAAATATTTGGTTGTGTTTGATGAGAAATAACGAAAAAAGAAAAAAAATCCCTATTGAGAATGACCGAAATTCTATTAATTTCATTGTGCCCCTTTTACCAGAAAAAGAAAATAGAGAGGTGAGTTGATGTGTCTATTGGATCCGTCGGGACTGACGGGGCTCGAACCCGCAGCTTCCGCCTTGACAGGGCGGTGCTCTGACCAATTGAACTACAATCCCAGGGAAATAAGGTATACCGCATCAATATTTTTAGGATTTCGTTCAAACCCATTTTTTTCGTGTTGTAACAGAGACACGAGTGATATAGTGATATTTGCATGACTATGCACTTTCTTTTTTGTGAGAACGACAGTAATTACATTACTAGTGATTCTTTCTTTATTTACAAATCGATTGATCATCAATTTTTCAATCAAAAAAGATTTCTTTTTTCGTTTATTTAGACTTTCCTTTATACTTACAGATACTGATATGAATCTAGATCATTATATTCTCTAGATCCGAATTTTTTGGAACAAGTAAATAAAACAAATAAAGAGGTATGTATATAGAATGGAATTCTTTTATTCCCACGTATCGTGCGCTTCAGAAAGACAAAATTTGCATCTCACGGTCTATGAGCGAATTCTTGGGCCGAGCTGGATTTGAACCAGCGTAGACATATTGCCAACGAATTTACAGTCCGTCCCCATTAACCCCTCGGGCATCGACCCAGGAAAAATCAATTCCATTTTCAATTAATGCACGATCAACTTCCTTTTGTAGTACCCTACCCCCAGGGGAAGTCGAATCCCCGCTGCCTCCTTGAAAGAGAGATGTCCTGAACCACTAGACGATGGGGGCATATGTGTCCGACCGCCACCATACTATGAGCATAGTATCAACAATTTTTCTAAATTGTCAATAGAGTCAATAGAGTCAATAGAATGTAAGAATAGGATTCAATCCAAGAGATCCTTCCGCCCTTCACGATTCCATAGAGTTTTTTGATTCGTTATTCCTATTTATGAATCCTTCATTCTAACCGCCATCCCATCCGATTCGATATAAAAAGCCATTATCATTATCCATTATTCATATTTTTTCTTTTATTAGAATAGAATTCGAATTTCATTTCAAAACTGAAAAACGAATACTCAATTTAAAAATCGAATATCTAATTTAATTCGATCTAAAATTCTATCTAAATTCAATATGAAAAAAAAAAATAGTCTCGATTAACTATATATAATATAAAGCGTTTCTTATAAATAGAAAGAAATACGAGGGAAAGGATCCCCTTGTGGAATGGTTTATCCACCCCAACAAAAAAATACAACTTTCAACTCCATTTCTTCTACTTTCTTGATTCATTCATTTTTTTTAAGACGAAATATGTCTTCGTAGTAAACCAGAAAATTTATAACGAAAAAATCCGGGATGATAAAGGGGATCAATAAAATTTCGGAAATTGTTTTTTTTTGATTAAGGGGACAAATCGAACTTCTCCATCACATTGATTTAATCAAATATCTTGGATCTATGTCAAATTGGTAGGTACATGTCTCAAGTGATTTTTGTTCTGATGGGGATCAATTTCATAAAAGAAAAAATGAGGGTCGGCTTGGTTCATTGAAGTGA